TTTACAAATAAAAAACGAGGATTGGGATTCCATTGCTGTCATTTCATATGTATATGGTTACAATTATTTACGCTCCCAGTGTGCCTATGATGTAGCACCAGGCGGATTTTTAGCTAGTGTGTATCACCTTACGAAAATACGGTATGTTATAGATAAACCAGAAGAGGTCTGTATAAAAGTCTTTGCTCCCAGGAGTAATCCTAAAACCCCGTCAGTTTTCTGGATTTGGAGAAGCGCTGATTTTCAGGAACGGGAATCTTATGATATGTTGGGAATTTATTATGAGAATCATCCTCGCCTTAAACGTATCTTGATGCCTGAAAGTTGGATAGGCTGGCCCCTACGTAAAGACTATATTACGCCCAATTTCTATGAAATTCAAGATGCTCATTGATTGAAAAAAAAAAAGAATATCTATCCCGATCCGTCTCAATGAATTCATTTCATTTGTATGAGGTATGAATATCTATCCGATACATTATTCACGTGTCAGGAACCAGATTTGAACTGGTGACACGAGGATTTTCAGTCCTCTGCTCTACCAACTGAGCTATCCCGACCATTTCCCGTGCATCATCCTAGCCGAATACTTATATCTAAGTCAATGAAAAGAACTAAAAAGAAAGTCTTAACAAATTGGACCTAGCCCCTGAATCTCTGAGATCTTCAAAAATAAGACTTTCTTTGTAAATTAAATGTAAGGATTATGGGCTGTGAATGATTCAATAACGGAGAATTTTTGAACATATATGTTTATTTGTAAAGGCATCATACTATACAAAACAAATGGGATTGGATTTGTTTGAACTGAGCCACTGATGAAAAAAGAATAGGATGAGGATAAATAAAGAGCGAGGAGATAGAATAAAAAGGGCTTCTTCTTGGGGATAGAGGGACTTGAACCCTCACGATTTGAAAATTCGACGGATTTTCCTATTACTATAAATTTCATTGTTGTCGGTATTGACATGTAAAATGGGACTCTCTCTTTATTCTCGTCCGATTAATCTTCAAAAGATCTATTGATCACTGAATATTCTAATATTTTTTCAACTTCAAATTTCCATATATTTTTTGATCTCTATCATTCTAATTATTCTCATTAATAAATAATAGAAATAGAAGAGATAATAGAAATATTCTCCTATATAGAGATACAGAATAGGATTCGATATAAGATTCGGGTTGTGATTAATCGTTTGCTATGTCAGTATGTATACGTACATATTAGGTATACAAGGTTATCTTTTCTGTCATTTCGATAGAAAAGATATTTTAGCTACTAACGTCATGTAGTAAATTTCATTCGTTAGAACAGCTTCCATTGAGTCTCTGCACCTATCCATTTTTTTTCCTATCAAAACAAAGATTTGGCTCAGGATTGCCCCTTTTTAGTTCCAGGGTTTCTCTGAATTTGGAAGTTATCACTTAGCAGGTTTCCATACCAAGGCTCAATCCAATCAAGTCCGTAGCGTCTACCTATTTCGCCATATCCCCCTTTGCTTTGAGACAAGGATAAGGTCCGGTTGTAATTCCATCCACCTCTTTCATTGATCTTGACACTATTGAATTCATTAATTCAATAGGTAATGATTCCTATATTGAAAAAGTGTATGCTGCTTTTTTATTTTTTTGCCCATCTTTATCTTTTTATCTCTATTGGATGAACCTTATTTGTTTAAATATGAAATGATTCTATTATTGATGTATCCGCAATTCAATATGGATAGATATATCCCACATATATCTATCTTTTTCCTCCTCCTTCATTTTTACAATGCAGCTTTGAATAGTGGAACGGTCGATATTCATTCATTCTTTCTTTTTTTCATTTAGAATTCTAATTTCATTTATATTTGAATATAGAATTATTTGAATATAGAATTGAATTTCTCTTTCTATTGAGTAGATATCTATATCTAATTCATCTAGAACTAAATAGTTTTAATATTAGAAATAGGATCTAAAATCTATAACTAATAAATAGAAGAAATTTCAATAATCAATAAATGAAATAAAAGAAAAAGAAGAAGAATCGCTGGGTAATAGCTAAGATCCGAAAGTTTCCTGTATTCCTATACACTATTGCTCTGATATCCGCCCGCTTAGCTCAGAGGTTAGAGCATCGTATTTGTAATGCGATGGTCATCGGTTCGATTCCGATAGCCGGCTATTTTTCTTTATCGATTTTTTCTTTCCATGATTGAAAATCTCTACTCTCGCTTTTTCTAAAGGTCGGGTCACCGATCTTTTATGTCATGGTAACTTGCAGCTATAGGAATAAAAAAGTTGACTATCAATTAAATCTCTAAATAAGAAATTGAAAAACGTAGCCTTCACTTGAATCTCCTATATATACAAAAAATCCGAATATTGATAAAATTTATTTTATTCTTTTTAGTAAATTGAGTTTTGCTTTGCTGATCCTTTAGTTCAGTCTGAATTTATATTTTTTGTCAAAAGAAAGTGAATCAAGAAGGAGCCTTTATATGTCTCGTTACCGAGGACCTCGTTTCAAAAAAATACGCCGGCTGGGGTCTTTACCGGGACTCACTAGTAAAATACCCAGATCCAGAAGTGATCTTCAAACCCAATTGCGCTCTGGAAAAAGATCACAATATCGTATTCGTTTAGAAGAGAAACAGAAATTGCGTTTTCATTATGGTCTGACAGAGCGACAATTACTTAAATATGTGCATATTGCTGGAAAAGCCAAAGGCTCAACGGGCCAGGTTTTACTACAACTACTTGAGATGCGTTTGGATAACATACTTTTTCGATTAGGTATGGCTTCGACCATTCCTGGAGCCAGACAATTAGTTAACCATAGACACATTTTAGTTAATGGTCGTATAGTGGATATACCAAGTTATCGTTGCAAACCCCGAGATATTATTACTACGAAGGATAAAGAAAGATCGAAAGCTCTGATTCAAAATTATCTTGTTTCATCCCCCCACGGAGAAGTGCCAAACCATTTGACTATTGATTCCTTACAATATAAAGGATTTGTAAATCAAATAATAGATAGTAAATGGATCGGTCTGAAGATAAATGAGTTGTTGGTCGTAGAATATTATTCCCGTCAGACTTGATTCTAACGAAAATAAAAAAGCAAGGTTCATACAATTTCGACTCCCTTCACTGAAGTAAATAGAGTACCTTGTGCCCTAATAGGATTCTTTTTATTTTTTCTTATCTTACAATATTTCTATTTTACATTTTAACTATCACAGGGATTCATTAGAAATAAAGAATCACTATGAAATAATAAATAAGTAAATATAAGGGTCTTACTTTTAGAATGATGATATAAATTCTTATTTGATTTAAGACATTCTAGTCGGTAACGTTTATGAATGAAAAGAAACGGAGAGAGAGGGATTCGAACCCTCGGTAAACAAGAGCCTACATAGCAGTTCCAATGCTACGCCTTGAACCACTCGGCCATCTCTCCTACAGAATGTTCTTTTTGACCAAAACCCGAATCGAATGAATAGCGAGTCATTCATATTAATTGTAGTACAGGTATGACCGCCCGATGGTTCCATAAGAAGAAATCTATTTTTTCATATCTATCAACAACTTATTTCATCAGTTAACCCATGGAATTCATTAATCCGTCCAATTAATTTTTCTATTTCAATTGTACGGTGTGGCACATACACGTTATGCAAACAAAGAGGATGGTTACTTTCATTTGATTTTATCTTGGAATGATTATTCCATTCTTTTCCTTTTTGGATCATAACCAAATCAAAACTTCTCGAGTTATCAAGATACATAGGAAACTTGGTTATTCAACTTAGATGTAGTCATTGGTATACTACAAAATTGGAATGAAATCAAATCTGAGGGGGGGGACACCACATCTTTTCCAATTAGTCCGTTTTTATGTTATTTTGTACTGTACAATTCCTTCTTTTGTGGGATCATTTTCCCCGAAGGGGAATGAAAAGAATTATAGAATGAATTGCTAATTATGCCTAGATCTCGAATAAATGGAAATTTTATAGATAAGACCTCTTCAATTGTAGCCAATATTTTATTACGAATAATTCCGACAACTTCAGGAGAAAAAAAGGCATTTACCTATTACAGAGATGGTGCGATTTGATCTTTTTTATTTCTAACTACGTTCTCTTTCTCGTAAGACTGAGGGGTAAAAAAACAAATTAGTGAAATAAATCTACGCTTGGTGAAGGTGAAGTTTAGAGATAGAGCAATTCCTTCTGTCGTGTATCCTCGATTGATGCAGCCTTAGATGCTTCGATTATCAATTTTAGTATTGAGCGAAAGGTTACATCTATAGGTTCTGTATTGTAGGTCAATCCTACTTCTTTTAGTACCGATAGGTGGGCATCGGGGAAAAAGCACTACACCTAGGAATCAACAACACAAAACTTTGTTATAAATAACCAACCCTTTTCCTTATCGGTATCGGGACTAAAAAAGCATGGTTGGGAAAACAAAGATCCATCTCGTTCGTACTTTTGGTACCCGTATAACCATCAAAGACCGTTGAAGTGACTAATTTCTGGAGATCGTAAGCGTTGAGTACAAAGAAATTTTTGGAGTTACCTTTTCTATCTAGCACTAATCTGATTGGTGTTAAGAAAAACCTCTTGTGGGAAGGCTGGCTAGAAATTTCTTGTAAAAATACCAGCTCCTGTCAGTTCATAATGAGAATAGTGATATTTTGATTACATTAATTATTCCTCTAAGTACTATGCACATAAGGGAGGAGCCGTATGAGATGAAAATCTCACGTACGGTTCTGTAACGGAGATTCTTTTACTAGAATGAACGACCGTAACGGATGTCGGCTCAATCCGAAGGAAATTATGCAGAAGCTTTACAAAATTATTATGAAGCTACGCGACCAGAAATTGATCCCTATGATCGAAGTTATATACTCTATAACATAGGTCTTATACACACAAGCAACGGAGAGCATACAAAAGCTTTGGAATATTATTTACGAGCACTAGAACGAAATC